CAGGTACTTGGAATCCTATGTATGAAGACATGGTCTCTCTGGATCCCATTGAATTTCATTCGGAGGAGGAGCCGTATAAAGATCGTATTGATTCATATCAAAGAAAGACAGGATTAACCGAGGCTGTTCAAACAGGCACAGGTCAACTAAATGGTATTCCCGTATCAATTGGGGTTATGGATTTTCAGTTTATGGGGGGTAGTATGGGATCTGTAGTAGGTGAGAAAATCACCCGTTTGATCGAATATGCTGCCAATCAATTTTTACCTCTTATTCTAGTGTGTGCTTCCGGAGGAGCACGTATGCAAGAAGGAAGTTTGAGTTTGATGCAAATGGCTAAAATATCTTCTGTTTTATATGATTATCAAGCAAATAAAAAGTTATTCTATGTATCGATCCTTACATCTCCTACTACTGGTGGGGTAACCGCTAGTTTTGGTATGTTGGGGGATATCATTATTGCCGAACCCAACGCCTACATTGCATTTGCGGGTAAAAGAGTAATTGAACAAACATTAAATAAGACAGTACCTGAAGGTTCACAAGCGGCTGAATATTTATTCCATAAGGGCTTATTCGATTCAATCGTACCGCGTAATCCTTTAAAGGACGTTTTGAGTGAGTTATTTCAGCTACATGCTTTCTTTCCTTTGACTCAAAATAAAATCAAGTAGAGCTTTAAATTTTTTTGTGACGAGCGAGTAATTATTTAGTTTATATTATAGGATTAGTTTATGGCAATCAAATTCAAAATCGAAATAATTAATTTTTCGTTGGTGTAACATAAGATTTAACTGCAGAAAGAATCATGTGATGTGGATAATTTTTTTTTATCGATATTCCTCTTTTCCTGATTAGTAATATTCCTATTTTTCTGATTACTAACCAGGAAAACTCTATAAAAAAGCAAATTCTTTCTTCCACGAATTTAGGCAAGAGGAAGAAAAAGGATTTCGTTCTTCCCTTCTTTTTATTTCTATATTATTTTATTTCTATATTCTTATTTCTATATTTTTTATTTCTATATAATTTTTTATTCTATTTCTATAGTTCTATAGAAATTCGATTTCTATATAATAATAATAATCTAGAAATTTCTTTTTTATTTATTTTTAGAATATACTTTATTTATTTTTAAAATATACATTTCTAATATACATATATATATATCTATAATATACATATATCTACTATGATATACTTAGATATATTTCGTATCATTATATATGAGTATAATTCTACATGAATTCGAAAAAAGATCTTTATAACATCGAACCAAAATGTTAATATAACAACAAAAACTTAACAGGTACAAATAATTAAATCGAGGTACCCATTCTATGACAATTCTCAGCAACTTACCTTCTGTTTTTGTGCCTTTAGTGGGCCTAGTATTTCCGGCACTTGCAATGGCTTCGTTATTTATTTATGTTCAAAAAAACAAGATTTTTTAGATACGGGCAGTAGGGACAAATCTCATCTATTCTTAGATCTATTACGAAATTCGATGAATTACTCCCCAAGGTTTACATCAGAATAATACTAGTTGATGAGCGTTACTTCGGGAAACCAAAAAAGGAAACTCCAATTTTTTTGGGTTATTGTTATTCTCCCAATTCCAATAAAATACAACTGGATCTAGTATGGGTTGGCGATCAGAACGTATATGGATAGAACTTAGAACAGGGTCTCGAAAAACAAGTAATTTCTGTTGGGCCTTTATCCTTTTTTTAGGTTCATTAGGGTTCTTATTGGTTGGAACTTCCAGTTATCTCGGTAGAAATTTGATACCTTTATTTCCGTCTCAGCAAATGCTTTTTTTTCCACAAGGGATCGTGATGTCGTTCTATGGAATCGCGGGTCTCTTTATTAGCTTCTATTTGTGGTGTACAATTTCGTGGAGTGTAGGTAGTGGTTATGATCGATTCGATAGAAAACAAGGAATAGTGTGTATTTTTCGCTGGGGATTTCCGGGAAAAAATCGTCGTATTTTTCTCCGATTCCTTATGAAAGACATTCAGTCTATCAGAATAGAAGTTAAAGAGGGTATTTATACTCGTCGTGTCCTTTATATGGAAATCGGAGGACAGGGGTCCATTCCCTTGACTCGTACTGATGAGAATTTGACTCCACGAGAAATGGAACAAAAAGCGGCGGAATTGGCCTCTTTTTTGCGTGTACCAATTGAAGGATTTTGAAAAAGAAAAAATGAACTGAAAAATAAAAAAAAAAATTTAAAAAAACAGAAAAAATTCAAGAATTTTTTTTTCGAAATATTTGATATTTTGATAGGTGATAGATGATAGAAAGGGCGTTCTTTCGTTTCGAAATCTGACTAAGATATTCATTACTTGAAGTGGCCCTCTTTCGTGCATTCATCGAAAGCGCTAATTGCTTCGAATTTTAGCAATTGATATCTTTGGAAACAAGACAATATTTTTTTCCTTCATTCGAATTTGAAGTGGACTGTTTTCTTTCTATTTCTTATTCTATTTCTGTATTCTTTCTAAATTCAAGGACTAACTCCCGAATCACAAATAAAAAACGGAGGAATAGATTTCTCTATGATTTGTGATAGAACTTAGACTTGATAGAAATATTAATAGAGTTGACGAATGGGATGAAGGTGAATTCATTAAAGACGAAAAATGAAAAATGGCAAAAAAGAAAGCATTGATTCCCCTTCTTTATTTTACATCTATAGTATTTTTGCCCTGGTGGATCTCTTTCTCATTTAAGAAAAGTCTGGAATCTTGGGTTACTAATTCGTGGAATACTAGACAATCCGAAATTTTCTTGACTGATATTCACGAAAAGAGTATCCTACAAAAATTCATAGAATTGGAGGAATTGGTCCTCTTGGATGAAATGATAAAGGAATACCCGGAAACACGTTTACAAAACCTTCGTATCGGAATCTACAAAGAAATGGTCCAATTGATCAAGACGCACAATCAGGATTGTATCCATACGATTTTGAACTTCTCGACAAATATAATCTCTTTCGTTATGCTAAGTGGTTATTCTATTATAGGTAATCAAGAACTTATTATTCTTAACTCTTGGGTTCAAGAATTCCTATATAACTTAAGCGACACAATAAAAGCTTTTTCTATTCTTTTATTAACTGATTTATGTATAGGATTTCATTCGCCTCATGGTTGGGAACTAATGATTGGTTCTGTCTATAAAGATTTTGGATTTGCTCATAATGAACAAATTCTATCCGGTCTTGTTTCCACTTTTCCAGTCATTCTAGATACCTTTTTAAAATATTGGATTTTCCGTTATTTAAATCGTGTATCTCCGTCACTTGTAGTGATTTATCATTCAATGAATGACTGAAAAAATGATCCCCCGGTCCCATTATAACGTACTTTGTACAAAAGCTAAACATTAATAATTTTACTTATTATTTTTCTTTTTTTTCGTATTTTCGGAGATTCTTCCTAATATTCCAGTAAAGTTATTTCAATAAATAGCAGAATCGTGGATAGGGAACTGTACGAGCGACCTACCAAATTTTATTGTAGAAATTTTCAGGATCAATGATTGGACCATGCAAACTAAAAATGTCGTTTCTTGGATAAAAGAAGAGATTACTCGATCCATTTCCGTATCGCTCATGGTATATATAATAATTCGAGCACCCATTTCAAACGCATATCCCATTTTTGCACAGCAGGGTTATGAAAATCCACGAGAAGCAACTGGTCGTATTGTATGTGCCAATTGCCATTTAGCTAATAAGCCCGTGGATATCGAGGTTCCACAAGCGGTACTTCCTGATACTGTATTTGAAGCAGTTGTTCGAATTCCTTATGATATGCAGGTGAAACAAGTTCTTGCTAATGGTAAAAGGGGATCATTGAATGTGGGGGCTGTTCTTATTTTACCAGAGGGGTTTGAATTGGCCCCCCCCGATCGTATTTCGCCTGAGATTAAAGAAAAGATAGGGAATCTGTCTTTTCAAAGCTATCGCCCTACTAAAAAAAATATTCTTGTAGTGGGCCCTGTTCCTGGTCAGAAATATAGCGAAATCACCTTTCCTATTCTTTCCCCGGATCCCGCTACTAAGAGAGATGTTAACTTCTTAAAATATCCCATATACGTAGGCGGGAACAGGGGAAGGGGTCAGATTTATCCCGACGGGAGCAAGAGTAATAATAATGTTTATAATGCTACAGCAGCGGGTATAGTAAGCAAAATCATACGAAAAGAAAAGGGGGGATACGAAATAACCATATTGAATGCATCGGATGGGCGTGAAGTGATTGATATTATACCTCCGGGACCAGAACTTTTTGTTTCAGAGGGTGAATCTATCAAACTTGATCAACCATTAACGAGTAACCCTAATGTGGGTGGATTTGGTCAGGGGGATGCGGAAATAGTACTTCAAGATCCGTTACGTGTCCAAGGTCTCTTGTTCTTCTTTGCATCTGTTATTTTGGCACAAATCTTTTTGGTTCTTAAAAAGAAACAGTTTGAGAAGGTTCAATTGTCCGAAATGAATTTCTAGGTCTGCGGATTTATCAACATATTAGTTCGGAAAAATAACTAATTTTTGTTGATAATTATGTAATTCTGTATAATCAAAAAATTATGAAAAGCCCTTTCCTCCTTTCTATTCCTTTTCTCTTTCTATTCCTTTTCTATTGTATTTAGATTTAGAGAATTCTTTGTATCGTAGTACTAGTTAGTCATAGTATATATATTGTGACGAAGACTATTTGACTTTACCTATTTATTTTTTTTTTTCAATCTCATAAAAAAAAAAAATAAATTGGAGCGGTATGATTATGTCACTGTTTTCCGATTTAAATGTCATAGAATATTTTTTTTTTGCATATAAGAAGTCAGTGGACAAACAAAAAGAAAGGGAATTTTATTGAGAAAATAGAACTTCAACTTGTAAAAATAGAATATATAATCTTTTACAATTTACAATATATACAATATAATTAATTATAACAAATTACAATAGAATTAATTATAAC